TTTCATTATTATCCATTCTTAATAAAGATAAGAAAAATTTTTTATTTTTTAATTTATGTTTTACTTCTTTTTTGCCCCATAAAGATATGGAATAAAATGAACTATTTTTTTTTCCATTGAAATTTAGAAAATGAACGTTTAAATATCCTTCAAAAACAAGTAAATAGATCCGAAACATATAAAATGCAGTTAATCCTGCTGTGGAACAAGCTATTATTGCGAAAATTGGTGAATACAACCAACTATCATTAAGAATCTCATCCTTGGACCAAAAACAGGCAAAAGGTGGAATACCACAAAGAGAAAGTGTACCTACTAAAAAAGCAGTTTTTGTAATTGGTACATGTTTTGTTAAACCGCCCATAAGAACCATATTTTGACTTTTAGCTGGAGAATAGCCAACAACAGCTTCCATTGAATGAATAATGGATCCAGATCCTAAAAACAACAATGCTTTAGAATAAGCATGAGTAATCAAATGAAATAAAGCGGCTCGATAAGATCCCATACCTAGAGCTAACATCATATAACCCAATTGAGACATTGTGGAATAGGCCAAATTTTTCTTAATATCTTTTTGAGCAATAGCTAAAGTAGCTCCTAATACTAAAGTTATTATACCTATAAAAGCTATTCCATTCATTATTGCGGGTAGAAGTATAAAAAGAGGAAGAAGTCGAGCTACAAGAAAAATTCCTGCCGCTACCATAGTAGCAGCATGTATAAGGGCGGAAATCGGAGTAGGCCCTTCCATAGCATCTGGTAGCCATACATGAAGAGGGAATTGGGCGGATTTAGCGACTGAGCCACAAAATAGTAAGAGGGCAAACAAAGTAACAAAAAAAATATTAACCTCATTTTTATAAATCAAGTTATTGATTATTTCAAACAAATCCCGAAATTCCAAACTACCCGTTATCCAATAAAGACCTAAAATTCCCAATAATAAACCAAAATCCCCTACACGATTAGTTACAAATGCTTTTTGACAAGCATTTGCCGCAATAGGACGTGTGAACCAAAAGCCTATTAATAAATAAGAACACATTCCAACTAATTCCCAAAAAACATAAATTTGTATCAAATTCGAACTAGTAACTAATCCCAACATTGAAATATTAAAAAGAGTCATATAAGCAAAAAATCTCAAATATCCTCGATCATGAGACATATAATTATCACTATAAATAAGAACCAGAATGCCAACAGTAGTAATTAATATTGACATAATGGAAGTAAGTGAATCGATCAAGTACCCAAACTCTAAAGAAAGATCATTATTTATGGTCCAAGACCATACATATTGATAAATCGAACTCTTATTGATTTGATGAATAGACAGATCAATCGAAAAAATCATAACTATAGTTAACAAGAAAATACTAGGAAAAGCCCACATACGGCGAAGATTTTTGGTTGCCGTCGGAAAAAGTAGAAGTCCCACTCCGATTAACATAGGAACTGGAAATGGAATAAAAGGTATGATCCATGAATATTGATGTGTATATTCCATATAATAAACAAAAAAATTCGGATTCTAATGAATTTTGTTTCTTATTTGTCGGTTTTTATTTTATCTCTTTTGTAAAGAAGGAGTTCGGTTAATAAAAAGGTAAACATAGAATAAAAATAGAATGATATATTATTAATTATTCTTACTAATTATTTACTAATTATTCTGAATCTTTATACAATATTTAGAATATTACATTACAAAGTATAAACTCTAAACGGACCAATAACTAAATTCCTAGTGAAAAATAAACTTTTTTTTTTTTTTCAAAAACATTAGTGCATTTTTTTAACTAATTTTTTGTTTTCTATTACAATAAAAAAATATCCATGTTTGGAAAGATTTAGAAAAAGGGTTATAATATTCAATGTTTTACTTTATTTAAATAGGAAACAAAAAAATGGGAATTAAGATAGATAAGATATATGGCTAATTAAAGAGAAATTCATTTTCATTTACAGAAAAAAAATGTCTTTCACATCGAACTATATAACAATGAAAAACTATACTAATTATATGGCAGTTCCCAAAAAGCGTACTTCTATATCAAAAAAAATTATTCGAAAAACTTTCTGGAAAAAGAAGGGATATTGGACAACATTGAAAGCTTTTTCATTAGCGCAATCTATTTTTACGGGGAATTCTAAAAGCTTTTTTTGTAACAAATACAAACGTTAGAATAATTTCAATTAACTTGATTCAAAGAATATTCTTAAATACAAAAATACTAATATAAATGGAATATCTAATTATTTAATATCTAATTATAGTATAATATTAATTTAGGATATTTACATATTATTTTGATATAAATAAAAATCCTTTGAATGGAATCTTCCATTTTTTATCCATAAATGAACTCTTTTTTTTCCATTGAAAAAATCGAAATACATTTCTTTATATTCATAAAATGAAATAAATAACAAAAATGAGTCATTTAAAATTACATAATAAATCGAATAAAATAATAAGAAAAAATATTGAAATATATATATAATAATTCTTATTATTATTATATATATATTTCGAATTTCTAATGGAATTCTTTAATATTTAGTAAACAAATAATGTACTTTAATTATTTCTTTGAATCTCGACAATTGACTAAAAATGGGTTATTATGATTTCGAGTAAGCCGCTATGGTGAAATTGGTAGACACGCTGCTCTTAGGAAGCAGTGCTAGAGCATCTCGGTTCGAGTCCGAGTAGCGGCATGACATCTTATCTTCTAAAAAAATAGGTCCTATAATGAACTCAATTCTTATTTCTATTCCTAGTATTTCTATTTTTTCATTTCATTATATATGGTATTTTCAACTTTAGAGCATATATTAACTCATATATCGTTTTCGGTCGTATCCATTTTAATTTCAATTCATTTGATAACCTTATTATTAGTCAATGAAATCATAGGATTATATGATTCGTCCAAAAAAGGTATGATAATAACTTTTTTTTGTATAACGGGATTGTTACTTACTCGTTGGGTTTTTTCGGGCCATTTACCATTTAGTGATTTATATGAATCATTAATCTTTCTTTCATGGACTTTTTCCATTTTTAATATGGTTCCGTGCTTCAAAAAGCATAAAAACGACTATTTAAATACAATAATCGCACCAAGTGTTATTTTTACCCAAGGCTTTGCTACTTCGGGTCTTTTAACCAAAATGAATGAATCCATAATATTAGTACCTGCTTTACAATCCCATTGGTTAATGATGCACGTAAGTATGATGATATTGGGTTATGCAACTCTTTTATGCGGATCATTATTATCAGTGGCTATTTTAGTCATTACATTTCAAGAACTCATACAAATTCTTGCTTTTACCAAGAATTTGTATTTGTTAAATGAATCATTTTCTTTTGCTGAAATCAAATACATGAATATTAATGAAAAAAAGAATGTTTTACAAAAAACTTCTTTTTCGTCTTATAGAAATTATTATAGATCTCAATTTATTCAACAATTGGATCGTTGGGGTTACCGTACTATTAGTCTAGGTTTTATCTTTTTAACGATAGGTATTATTTCAGGAGCAGTATGGGCTAATGAGGCATGGGGATCGTATTGGAATTGGGATCCAAAGGAAACTTGGGCTTTTATTACTTGGACTATATTCGTGATTTATTTACATACTAGAAAAAAGAAAAAATTGGAAGATATCAATTCTTCAATAGTGGCCTCTATAGGCTTTTTTATAATTTGGGTATGTTATTTAGGGATAAATCTTTTAGGAATAGGACTACATAGTTATGGTTCATTTACACTTAATTGAATTAAAGTGAGTAAAGAACTTCACAAATACAAATATAGAAAGCATAATATATATAGATATAGAAAGAAAACTTCCAATAAATGATAGAGAACCCTTTAAATCAAGTAATGTAGTAGTGATTCAAGGGGTTCTCACAAACAACAAACATATTCAATTAGAATTCAAATTCATTTTTTTTTATACAATACAAATATATATATATTTGTATTGTACATAGGATTTTTTTCTATTTTTTATTTTTATTTTTTCATTTAATTTATTCGTGAAAACTATCTATAAAAAATTAGATAGAATAGCTTCAACCTTGTCAGCCGAAAATGAAAAAATAAAATCTGGATAAATACCAATACTTATTACGGGTATAAGGATAGAAATTGAAATAAATAATTCTCGCGGACCCGAATCAAAAAAATAAGAATTTGGTGTATTAAAAAGCTTGTATCCATAAAACATTTGACGTAAGATAGATAATGAATAAATAGGAGTTAATATCATTCCAATTGCTGTTACAAAAGTTATAAGTATTTTTGTAATTAAAAGATATTTTTGGCTGGTAATTATTCCCAATAAAACTATCAATTCTGCAACAAAACCGCTCATGCCCGGCAATGCAAGAGAAGCCATCGATAAGATAGTGAAAACCGTGAATATTTTTGGCATTGGGATAGCCATTCCGCCCATTTCGTCGAGATAAAGAAGACGTAGTCTATCATAACTAGTTCCTGCCAAGAAAAAAAGCACAGCTCCAATAAATCCATGAGAGATTATTTGTAAAATAGCCCCGTTGAGACCTGTATCGCTTATAGAACCAATTCCTAAAATTAAGAAACCCATATGAGATACCGAAGAATAAGCTATTCTTTTTTTCAAATTACGTTGACCAAGAGATGTTGAAGCTGCATAGATTATTTGAATTGAACCTAATATCATTAACCAGGGGCAAAATATAGAATGAGCGCGAGATAATAATTCCATATTAATTCGAACCAACCCATATGCTCCCATTTTTAATAATATTCCGGCTAAAAGCATACAAGTGCTGTAATGTGCCTCTCCGTGGGTGTCTGGTAACCATGTATGTAAGGGTATAATTGGTGATTTGACAGCAAAAGCAATAAGAAATCCCATATAGAATATTATTTCCAGCGCCACGGGATATGATTGATTAGTTAATGATTCAAAATTTAATGTTGGTTCATTAGAACTATATAAACTCATACCCAGAATTCCCAGTAATAAAAAAACAGAACTTCCCGCAGTGTACAAAATAAACTTTGTAGCTGAATACAAACGTTTCTTTCCACCCCACATGGATAAAAGTAGATAAACGGGAATTAATTCTAATTCCCACATGATGAAAAAAAGTAAAATGTCTCGAGAAGAAAATGTTCCTATTTGACCACTATACATTGCTAACATCAGGAAATAGAATAATGGAGATTCTCGAGTAACCGGTTGAGCTGCTAAGGTAGCTAAAGTAGTGATAAATCCCGTCAATAAAATGGGTCCTATAGAGAGTCCATCTATTCCGAATCTCCAGTAAAAGTCAAAAAAATGGATCCATTTATAATTTTCTGTCAATTGGATTAGTGGATCATCCAATTCGAAATGATAACAAAATGCATAGGCTGTTAGAAGGAGATCAATTAAACATATACAGATAGTATACCACTTAATTACCTTATTTCCTTTATGAGGAAATAAAAAAATTAAGGAACCCGCGGCTATTGGCAAAACTACAACTATTGTTAACCAAGGAAAATAATTCGTGATAAAAATAAGATATACTTAGACTAGAAAAACCCTCGCTTAAAATACAAAAGATTTGCTTTTGTATTTTAAGCGAGGGTTTTTGCCAGTAAAAAAACGTACTTGTGTGTGTGGTTCTTTTTGAAACGTATCAATAAGCTAGACCCATGCTTCGAGTTGTTTCATGCCATAAATAAACTCTAACACTTAAGAAATCCGTCGGACAGGCGGATTCACACCTCTTACAACCAACACAGTCCTCTGTTCTTGGGGCAGAAGCAATTTGTTTAGCTTTACATCCGTCCCAAGGTATCATTTCTAATACATCTGTGGGGCAGGCTCGGACACATTGAGTACATCCTATACATGTATCATAAATCTTTACTGAATGTGACATTGGATCGTAATCCTTGAACATCAAAAATTCAACATTTTCAATCTAGTAAACTCGTAAACGAATTATATATATATTTAGACACCAGATGAATCAATGATTTATAAATAAGAATTTTGCTAATTAAAATAGACTTATAGATTAATTAATTAGACTTATAGATTAATTAATAAGAAGAGAATAGAACCAAGATACTTTGATTTCTTATGTTTGTTTTCGCAAGTATAATCATAAGTTATATATCATATATGCTAATTTGAATTGATTAATAGTACACACATAAATTCTACTTTTTTTATGAGTAATACTATTTATTCAACAAATTCGATTGATTGATACGGATTGATTTTCTATTACGATAAATTGAGGAAACAATAGCGGGTCCGATAGCTGCTTCAGCGGCTGCAACAGCTATAACAAAAATTGAAAAAATATTTCCTTTTAATTGGCGACTATCAAAAAAATCAGAAAAGGTTACGAGATTTATATTAACTGCATTCAGTATAAGTTCAAGACACATAAGGGCTCTAACCATATTTCGGCTCGTGATCAACCCATAGATACCTATAGAAAATAGGTAGGCACTCAAAACAAGTACATGCTCAAATATCATTGACCAACTCCTTATCAATTTTTATTCATTTCTATATGAACAAGAATTCAACGGATTTGATTGACTAAAGAATATAATAAGTCTACAACAAAAAAATAATATATTGGCAATAAAAAAACGATTTTCTACCGAAATACTATTTTACGTTCACATAGAATTCAAAGAAAATAAATGTGATAAAATCTAACAAAATTAAATTCGGATTTATATTATTAGTTCTTAAAATTTCTTATTGGCGAGTCACGACAATTGCACCTATCAAAGCAACTAAAAGAATTATTGAAATGAGTTCAAATGGAAGAAAAAAATCTGTTGATAAATGAATTCCAATTTGTTGACTAGTACTTATCAAATCTTGCTCTATAATCTGATTTGGTCTTGTAGTCCAAATAATTCCGTGCCATGATATATCTAGAATAGTAGTTATTAGTGAAACAAAAATACTTGTACAAACCATCAAAGTAATTCCATCCCCAACGGTCCAAAGACGAAAATCTTGGTAATATTCTGAATCATTCATGAACATCACAGCAAATATGATTAAAACATTAATAGCGCCCACGTAAATAAGTAGCTGTGATGCAGCTACAAAATGGGAGTTTGATAAAATATAGAATAAAGATATACAAACAAGAACCAATCCCAACGAAAAAGCAGAAAAAATTGGATTCGTAAATAATACTACTCCTAGACTTCCTAATATAAGACCGGATCCAAGAAAGACTAAAAGAAAATCATGTAGTGGTTCGGGCAAATCCATTATATGTAAAATAAGAGATAAATAAATCGAAATTTCATGATCTTATTGATATGACCAGGAAAAAAATTATATTATATATTAAATACTAAAATTCTCTCCGTATTGAATTCAACCAAATCCTAAAGAAGTCTGAATTGCTATAGGTACAGTTGTTATAGGATGAATGTCGTTCCATTCTTTTCTTTATGTGAAAGAGTAATTTCAAACTATACGAAAATAAAAAAAAAAAAATAGATATATATATATATATCTATATTTAATATTTATCGCGAATATAGGATATTTCTACTAATATAATATAATATTTTTTATTTATTTTTTATTTATATTCTATAATATATATTTTTATTATCCTAATTTATATTATATATATATTATTCAATAATATATTATTGAATATGATTTGATTTATATTCTATGATTTTCGTTTTTAGAAGAATTTTATTTAATTATAAATAATTTTATTTGATTTTAATTGTTCGAATTGTATAATCATCAATTACTGACACTGGTAAACGGCCCAAAGCAATTTGATTATAATTCAATTCGTGGCGATCATAAGTCGAAAGTTCATATTCTTCAGTCATTGATAAGCAATTTGTTGGACAATACTCAATACAGTTACCACAAAATATACAGATTCCGAAATCAATACTGTAATTAAGCAATCGTTTCTTTCGAATATCCGTTTCTAGTTTCCAATCAACAACAGGTAGATCTATGGGACATACACGAACACATACTTCACAAGCAATGCATTTATCAAATTCAAAATGTATTCGACCACGGAAACGTTCTGATGTGATTATTTTTTCATAAGGATATTGAATAGTTACAGGTAACCTATTTGCGTGAGATAAGGTAATCATGAAACTTTGACCAATGTACCTTGCAGCTCGGACCGTTTGTTGACCATAATTTATGAATCCAGTTACCATAAGGAACATATCGTGAATATCTCTGAATATTTTTTTTTCTTTCTCTTGTTTGAAACAAATTATGAATATAGAATATAGAAGGTCCATTTTTTATAGTGAAAACAGTTGAGATGAAGTTGTTAATAATAGATTACCGAGAGAAATGGGTAAAAGAAACTTCCACCCAAGATTTAATAATTGATCTATTCTTAGCCTAGGCAAAGTCCATCTTGTTGTGATAGAAACGAATAAGAATAAATAAGTTTTAGCTAGTGTAATAAAGATACCAATTATCGTTACAAAAACTCCATATGTTTTATTTATTTCAAAAAACTCAGAAACGAATATGTACGGAATAGAGATATTTGAACCACCCAAGTAAAGAACTGTTACAAATAAGGAAGAAATTAATAGGTTTAAATAGGAAGCAATGTAAAAGAAACCAAATTTGATACCTGAATATTCGGTTTGATAACCCGCTACTAATTCTTCTTCCGCTTCCGGTAAATCAAAAGGTAATCTTTCACATTCTGCTAGGGAAGAAATTAGAAAAACGATGAAACCCATAGGTTGACGCCACAAATTCCACCCCCAAAAACCATATTTGGATTGCGCATCAACTATATCAACTGTACTTAAACTGTTAGATAATCCTAGTCGGTGATAACATTACTGTTCCCATCTCTATTACAAAACCGTACATGAGATTTTCCACCTCATACGGCTCCCTTAAAGCCTTCCAAAAATCTAAGGACCGGGCCGATTATTTATCCCTAAGATAGATAAGATTCCGGACGGTTCTAAATTAGACCAATTGAATTCTGTCTGTTCTAATAAAAAATTTTTAAATAAATACATTTATTAATAAAGAAAAATACATTTTTTTTGAATAAATAAAAAAGACAAAAGGTACTTCTGAATTGATCTCATCCCTTAAAAAATCCAAATTTTAATTTTTTGAGTAATAACTAAATTCTTCCATAAAATACTCTTTTAGAATTCTCAATAACTCTCTCATCGTTTTCGATTACGAAAAAGAATTCGATGTTCATTTTCTAAATTATGACATGAATTCTATCTCCATAAATACGGATATAAGAAAAAAAGAAAAAGGGGATCACTTTTTTTTTTTCGTTCTTATCCTATTCTTTTTTTGTGCAAGTAAAATAAAAAGGGACTTCAAAAAAAGAATTAAAGGATTATTTCGTTCCTGATAGTCATTTATTTAATCAGTGGATGGAAGTATACTCTGGATCGGAATTGTGGGGAGTACTGCCTTATTTTTTCTACCAACTTAAAGTCCCAATTAGTATTCTTTTTTTATTATACATAAATGTTCTTTTGGATATTCAAAAATAGATATACGTTATAAAAATATACGTTACTAATCCTTTGTGTATCTTGGTGTTTCTAACCATCCATTCATTTTTTTTATTAATCCCTTATTTATGTTAATATATGTATGATAATTCATACAAATGATATTTAAAATTCAAATAAAGGTTGGTCTTTTGCGCCCGCTTCAAGACAGGATGACTAATCAACCAATCTTGGGATAAACGACCCCTTACTACCTATGAATTTAATTGATTTTTTTCACTTAATTCTTATACATAGAAAATGAGACTCAATATTTTTACTGCAAATTTAAATCATCATACTTTCTATTAACTATTAAGTAATATAGTATTCATAAATTATATTAATTATATTCAATAGAAGCTGTTTTATTGCACTCATATAACTATCTGATTAAATTCTTCAATCCGAATTGCGAAAAATAATAAATGGATATATATATATTCCATTTATTATCCTCCTTTACTATAAAGAGAGGAGTATAGCAATAGTATCAAAAAGTTTATGTCTCAACGAATCGCACGTAGAGATATTGATAACACACATAGAGTTAATGGTATTTCATAACTAATCGATTGAGCAGCAGCTCGTAGACCACCCAAAAAGGAATATTTATTATTCGACCCATATCCTGACATAAGAAGTCCAATGGGAGCAATACTTGAAATAGCAATCCATAAAAAAACACCAATATTCAGATCAGATAAAACAAAGTTATAGCCAAAAGGAATTACTGAATAGCTTATTATAATTGATATGACTGATATGGATGGTCCTATACTGAATAAACGAATATCTCCTCTAGATGGAATAAGATTCTCTTTGAAAAGTAATTTTGTTCCGTCTGATAGAGCTTGAAGAACTCCAAAAGGACCGGTGTATTCAGGTCCAATACGCTGTTGTATCCCTGCGGATATTTCTCTTTCTAACCATACAATTGCCAGTACACTTATTGTGATTCCTAATACAAGAATAAAAATAGGGGCAAATACCCATATAATTCCATATACTTCTTTAAAAGATTCCAATCTGAAAAAAAAATGGATATCTTGTATTTCTGTTATATCAATTCTCATTTCAACGATCAACTTCTCCCATAATAATATCTATGCTACCTAGTATTGTCATAATATCGGCCAATTTCATTCTTTTAACTAATTGAGGAAGAATTTGCAAATTGATAAAACCCGGTGGACGAATTTTCCATCTCCAAGGAAAACCATTTTGATCCCCTATTAGAAAAATGCCTAATTCTCCCTTGGGGGCCTCAATTCTTACATAAAGTTCTTGTTTTGGCAATTCAAAAGTTGGAGACGGTTTTTTACTAATAAATCGATACTCAAAATCATTCCATTCCGGTTCTTTTTCTCTATCAAAGCTGCGGATTTCTAGATTTTCATATGGCCCGCCGGGAATTCCTTCCAAAGCCTGTTGAATAATTTTTATGGATTCCGTCATTTCACCAATTCTAACTAAATAACGAGCTAATGAATCTCCCTCTTTTTGCCATTGAAGTTCCCAATCAAATTCTTCGTAACATTCATAATTATCAACTTTACGTAGATCCCATTGTATTCCGGAAGCCCGAAGCATCGGTCCTGATAAACCCCAATTTATTACTTCCTTTCCATCAACAACACCTACCCCTTCAACTCGTTCTAAAAAAATAGGATTTCGCGTAATAAGTTTTTGATATTCAACAATCCTTGTTAAAAAATAATCGCAGAAATCAAAACATTTATCTATCCAACCATAAGGTAGATCGGTCGCTACCCCCCCGATACGAAAAAAATTATGCATCATTCTCATACCCGTCGCAGCTTCGAATAGATCATATATTAATTCTCTTTCTCTGAAAATATAGAAGAAGGGGGTTTGTGCGCCAATATCTGCCATAAAAGGTCCTAGCCATAGTAGGTGAGAAGCTATACGACTCAATTCCAACATAACTATTCGGATATAGCTGGCTCTTTTAGGTACTTGAATATTTCCCAACTGTTCTGGTCCGTTTACAGTTATAGCTTCTGTGAACATAGTAGCTAAATAATCCCAACGTGTTACATAAGGCAGATATTGTATAATTGTTCGGTTTTCCGCTATTTTTTCCATTCCTCTGTGTAAATAACCCAATATTGGTTCACAATCAATAACATCCTCACCATCCAGAGTAACAATAAGTCGAAGAACACCATGCATTGATGGGTGGTGAGGGCCCATATTGACTATCATGAAATCCTTTCTTGTAGTTGAGATATTCATAGGTTTTTCCTCGATTCATCCTTCTATGAATCGCTTAAAAAAAAAGTTCATCAAAATTCAAGATCTAATAAATCGAATAATTGAAAATTACTCTTCAATTTAACGAATTTGTGACTCCCGAATATCAAACTTATTTATTAATTTTTTATAACGTATTCCATCTTTCTTTGACAAATAAGACAGTAATCGTTGCCGTTTTCCCAGAATTTTACGTAAACCTCTTTGAGATAAATAGTCTTTTCGGTGCAATTCAAAATGTGAAGTAAGTCTTCGTATTCTATTGGTAAAATGGAATACTTGAAATTCAACCGATCCTGGGTTTTCTTCTTTTTTTTCTTGTGAAATAACAGGTATAAATGAATTTTTTACCATAAAAAAAATGAAAGCTTTTCTCTTCTCCTCCGTTTTTATAGATATTTTTATTGATCGGTAATAGTAATGACACTCATTTTTCATTTTGTATATAAATCTGAATTTACTTAAAAGAATTCCTGATTTTTTTACAATCGAATTAATTTTTTGGATTAATCAATCCAATTTAAATAGATATAAAAGATACTTTTTTTATGGATTCACCACAAAAAATTGTAATAAAAGAGGATTTTGTTGATTCTTTTTTTTATCTAACGGATAATTTGTATCAATGCCATAATGCTTGTATGTATTTATGTTATTTATATAGAAATTTGTCTTCATATAACAGATATCTATATATATTACGGTAAATTCTATATATATATATTACGGTAAATAGAAGACAAATTTCTATTAACGAATTTTCAATCGGGGATACATATGTATCCTTACTATACTAAAACGGCTTCCATTATAAGTATTAAACCAATAGCGATTTATACAAGCTAAATCTTCTAATCGATAATTTGGCCAAAGAAAAATTTGTAAATTCATTAGTTTTTTTTTCTCTTTGTCAAAAATTTTTTTTTTTTTAGTCAAAACTTGAAAACAATTATGGACTTTATTTTCATTATAAAATATTGTGTTTCTATGCGTACTATTTCTATTACTAGGATTTAAACAAATTACAATTCTCAATTCTCTACGACGCCTAGGGGATAAAATATTTTCAGGAACAAGTAAATCATAATTATTTTTTTCTTTTTTTTCTGTTATCTTTTGATATCTTGTTCTTGTAATGTATTTATCAAAATTTTGCTTATCAACATGACTTTTTTCTGGGTATTTTTTTAAAATTTTGCGTTTATTCTTATGAATTAATGAAAGACCCACAGTTTGATACATAAAAAATTGTTTATTTTTTTTTCTAGACAGGCGAACTGGTTCGATAACAAATATTTCTTTTTTCATAAATTTTTTATTTTTCCTTAAGCCCGGAAGAGTTAAATTCTTCTGATTTTGAATCATCATAATATCTAAACCTAGCTCTCCTCTTTGAATAGAAGCTATAGTAATTTCTCTTAAATTTTTCAATCTAATCAGGAGACAATATACTTTGACATTTTTAAATATTCTTTGACTTAAGAAATTCTTCCAGTTCAAATGTAAAGTCAAAAAATTTCTTAGTAAGAAATTTAGTTCTGCCTCCATCTTGTTCTTGTCTTTCTTTTTCTTTATACCCTTACCATTCTTTTCCCTGCCCAATCCTACATAATCTTTTTCAATATCTTTTTCTTGGTTTGAGAGAGATAATTCAAGATTTATTCGATCGGCGTATTCTGCTTTTGCTCGATTTCGAATCTCTAACTCCAATTCAAGAGATTTCTTTTTTTTCGATGGTCTAAAAATATCTATTATTTTTTTCTTTCTAGTAATGTTGTTTTTATTTTCACTAACATTTGGATTTACATTAAAATGTAAAAAAAGTAATTTGATTGGTATGATCCACGGGTTACCCCTATATGCATTATAAAATATCAAAAATTTGGAAAAGAACCAAAATTCCGGATTCGATATGGAACGATTTAGTATTTCTATAATGATTCCCATGCAATCGAAATACTTTCTATCCAGATTTTTTTCCATATCTATAATAGCATCTTCCGCTATATATTTTTTGATAAAGATATTACCCATTATATCAAATAATTCTTTTTTATGCGTGTTGTCATTCGAAGAAATCACTTGGTTTTTATTTGCTTGAAATAGGGATCTATATCCATAAATATATGAGTCTTTCTTATCTGCATAATTGATTAAATTATAGGATAAAAGATCATATCTATATTTTTTTTTCATTTTTTTTTTTTTTAATGCGTTTACTTGTTGTTCTTTGTAAAGAATTAATCGGGTTTTTTCATATGAATCACATTTTGTTAAATCTTTATTTTGAGCTATACGACATTCAGTGATTCTATTTCTCCATTTTTGTGGTACTAATCTAGACCATCTGCTTTGAGATAAGTCATATTGATAATGATCCTTTAACCAATTCGTCCATTTATTTATTATATAATTGGGAGGGTTCTTATGTTTTAATTTAGAATGAGATATTCCTTGTACTCCAAAAAAAGAATCCTTTATTTCATTTTTAAGAAAAAAAAAATTTCCATGATATTGAAAAACAGATCTTAACTTATATATGTTAATAATTCGGGTTTGTAATAATTTTAAAAATACATATGCTTGTGACAAAAAGGAGACGTCACAAGAATTCTGTGAATTAGTATTCCTAGTATTAAAATATTTTTGTATAATCGAAATAAAGCGAATTATACTTTGATTTGTTTTATCAGTTCTTTCTGCATTTGCTTCATTATTGTAAATGGATTTTTTAAAAATTTTTTTTGTTGATTCAAGAAAAATTTGTGTATTGATCCTAGGAATACAAATGATATATAGAAAGATATCCATGTATATCCTTTTCATGAAAAATTTAAAAAAAGAATGTGATTTACGAGTTAATCGAACATTTTTTCTTTGTTGTAATATCTGCAAATTTTTTTTTTCTAATTCTATCCTTTTACTATCATAAGTTGTTTTGTTCGAATGAATATTTGTCTCTGAAATTACAAGCCCTCTTTTCTTTTCTTCTTTTTTAATTTTTTCTATAACTCTTTTTCTTTTAGCATTCAGATCCTTTATTTTTTTCTTTGTCAATGAACAATTTGTCAAATTTATAGATTGATTTATAGATTGAATTGGAAGGGATGCTTCGGAAATCATTGGACTATTCTTACATATTGTTGAATCTTTTTTGTTTTCGTGCAATTCATCTATTTTTTTCAATTTAATAAATAGAAATTTTGAGAATTGTTTGATTTTTTTCGTTAGAAATAGAATACTTTTGAGAATACTTTTAACGATCCATTTTGCTTTTTCTTTTAAGATATTTAGAAACAATTTCATTTTTTCACTTAAAACTTTTAGAACTAGAAAAATGAAAAAATGAAATTGTTTCGTTTTTTTTTTGAGTTCTTTAAAAATGGGATCAAAAAATGAAAATCTATTTGGCGGAGAACCAGAAAAGGGCAATTCGACTTCCATTCCCCAAATTGTTAAAAAACAAAAGTTCTTTTTTTTCACCTCCTTTTTTTTCATTTGATCTTTTTTCTTTTCATTGGATCGTAGCTTAGATCTGTGCCAAGGTTTTAGACGAAAAGGAAATAAGATTTTTATCTGAATACCGTCTGTTAGCCATTTTTGGGGAAATTCTGTTTCGGATAATTGAACGCCATTATATGTACATTTAATATACATTTCTCTCTTCCAATCCCTAAAATCTTCTGACCATTCGGGAAATTGAAAAAATAGTATACGAACAATATTTTTAATTATTATCAATGAAGGTAATATAATATATTTTCTAAGAATCGATTGGGTTATTAATAAAACACCTCTTATTACTTGAGCAAATATAAAGCTATCCCATGCTTCTCCTATTTCTATACGTTTTTTTTCCTCATTTTCGTTTTTTTTTTTTTCCTCCTCTTTTTTCGAACTTTCTTTTGCCTTTTCCTCTGTATAATCCGAAATTTTAAATTCTGTCTTTTTTCGCATCCAATTTTTTAACATAAAAAAGATTTTCATTGACTTGAAACTATCAAAAGAAAAGAATAAAGGTTTCTCAATTTTATCCAAAAAAAGAGGGGAATGCACACTTTTTTGAAAAAATTTCCAAGTAACTGTTTTACGCCTTTGAGCACGTATAGATCCTTTGATTATGTCTCGCCGAAAATCCGATTGTTGCGAATAACGTATTAAAGCCAATTCGTTTTTTTTTTTTTCGGTATTATCAGTATCTCCAGTATCATTATAAGTATTGTCTTTCTGTAAAAATTTAGATTTAGTAAAAATGACTACACGTTTGCATTTTCTAGAACGAATTTGATAACTTTCTGCTTCAATTTTTCCCTCTAGTTGGTCCAATTCGTCAATAAATTTGTATGACCATCGAGGAACTTTTTTACTGATTTCATTTATTCTAATCCATTTAGTTATATTTCTATTTACTATTGTTTTATTGTTCTGATCAGTTCTAATTGCATCGAATAAGATTTTTATTATTGTTTTTTTTTCTTCTTCATCTTCATAATCCATTTTTACTTGTTCATGTTCTGGAAATAAATAGAGTGCTTCAAAACTCAAGTTTGATATTGATTTTTTTGAAAATTGACTGATTACATTAAAAAAATAAAATGCAGTTACTAATGATTTTCTATCAAATGTATTTATTTTCTCCTCCAATTCTGGATAATTACTATTATTATTTTTAGAAATCTTTTTATTAATATAAAGAAGGATACCGTGAATCTTATTTCTAAAAATGTGATTTTTTTTATAAGTTTTTTCATGTTGGATTGAGCGTGAAAAACCTTTTTGGATTCGTCCACGAAAGGATCCGTTCAAGAAAGGATCATATATTTTTGTTAAGTATTTTGTTTTAGTTTCGTCATTACACAATCGAATTCGGTTTTCAAATATATCCGGAGAAATAAATTCCTTATCTAGAACTTTGACCCTATTTATAAATTCACTGCTCAGTTTTTTTCTTTTTTCTTCATTAGTATAACTCCAAAAATTCAACAATTCATCATAGGAAATTGGATCTCTTGTGAAGAGATCCAATTTTGTTTCCATCATTTTTTGAAAAGTTGATAAATTGGGTGGATACGTAAAAGATATTCTTTCTTTTCCGTCACTTTGACATGTATGAAAAAAAAATTCTGAAATTTCATTTTTTACGACATTTTCAAATAGATTATTTTTTATATATCGAAATGGACGATTCCATCGTTTATAATTGAAAAGAATGTTTACAAGAGGTTTTTGAACAAATCCTAAGCTATATTTCTCCTCTTCAATTTTGTAAAAATTATTCTCTTTTTTATAAAAATTATAAGGAAAAATATCTTTCTTGTTGGATCTTTTTTGTTTTTCTTTAGTTCCTGCCCTTTGCAAACTTCTTTCGACATCCATTTTTCCTTTTTTAAAAATTTCAGTCCTTTCTTTTATTTCTGGCAGTTTCTTAGTAAAAAAGGGGGGCGGTATTCTACCTAAATAATATAAACAGGTAACAAATAAGAAAACAAGAAAGATTCTAAACATATAATTTCTAAATTCTGACATAATATACTTATTTGATTGAATAGGTACATTAGATTTTAGCTGATTAGTTTGCTGTATGCAAACTAATAAAAATTCAATCCATTTCATCAAAAAAGTGTGACCAATTAACC